ATTTAATGAGTAAGAAATAAAATAATTCATTAAAATGAAAATATCATAAAAGAAAAAAAGTACACAGATACGAAGTATGATGTCATTTTATGTATAATAGTGGGGGATTATGGGACAAAAAATAAATCCGCTCGGTTTCAGACTTGGTACAACCCAAAGTCATCATTCTCTTTGGTTTGCACAACCAAAAAATTATTCCGAGAGTCTACAAGAAGATGAAAAAATACGGGATTGTATCAAGAATTATGTACAAAAAAATATGAAAATTTCTTCTGGTATCGAGGGAATTGCACGGATAAAGATTCAAAAAAGAATCGATCTGATTCAAGTCATAATCTATATGGGATTTCCAAAGTTATTACTAGAAGGTAAATCTCGAAGAATCGAAGAATTACAGATGAATGTGCAACAAAAACTGAATTGTATGAATGGAAAACTCAACATTGCTATTACAAGAATTGCGAACCCTTATGGACACCCTAATATTCTTGCAGAATTTATAGCCGGACAATTAAAGAATAGAGTTCCCTTTAAAAGAGTAATGAAAAAAGCTATTGAATTAACTGAACAGGCGGGTACAAAAGGAATTCAAATACAAGTTGCGGGACGTATCGAGGGAAAAGAAATTGCACTTGTCAAATGGATCAGAGAAGGTAGGGTTCCTCTACAAACCATTCGAGCAAAAATTGATTATTGTTCTTATACAGTTCGAACTATTTATGGGGTATTAGGCATCAAAATTTGGATATTTGTAAACGAGGAATAAGAAACTTTGCCTTATCGTTAACGTTCTATCTAGCGAAAAAACAAAAAATGAAAAATTATTCTATTCTTATTCTATTAAATCTATTAAATCAATTTTATAAGATTGAATAAAAATTAGATTAAAAATTTGATATTGATATAATTGCTATGCTTAGTGTGCGACTCGTTGCGTTGGTTTATTTTTTTTAGAATGATTAGAATTCAACAAAAAATAAACCAACTCGTAGTAGTAGTATTAATGAATTAATTAATTAATAACTAATTAATTAATAACTATAGAACTGAACTAATAACCAACTCATCGCTTCGCATTATCTGGATCTAAAGAACCAGTCAAGATATAAGTAAAGATATAATATATTGGCGATATCATTATACCAACTGAAATATTGCATAAAAAAAAAAAAAGAAAAACGAATCGGATTATGAGTTGTGAAGCAATAAGAATATATGGATAACTGAAAAGGTGAAAGAAAGAGAGAAAAAAAATATCAATGATAGAATTCTAATATGTAAGGTCTATGAGTCATGTCATAAACGGTAGTGTAATAAAGCATCAATAGTAATTAATCCATAATTAGATAACTATATTGATCGAACAAATAAATCAAGAGCCTCGAGTCACTTAAAACTGAGAGGGTTGACTAAAGAAAAAACAAAATGGAATTGGAATTAGAGGCTCCATTGTACAATTGAGACCTAACCATTAATCGAGAAGCGATGGGAACGACGGAACCTGTGAATGTCTAACTAAGATCTTATTAAAAACAAACCTTAACGATTCATTAGGTGGGATGGCGGAAGGAACCAAAAACAAATCCATTTATTCTGAGGAATCATGTTCTGAGGAGTCATGGGCTAACCCTACATCTGAAATAGATAATGAAAGAGTCAATATTCGCCCGCGAAAATTTGGATTTTTTTGGATTTCTAAATAGGGGCCAGTCCGATATGGTAATAAAGGGAAAAACAAAATAAAGATTCGTTAGAACCTTATAACATAAGAAAACAACATTATCTATTTATATCTAGATAACAAAAATTGTCTATAATAGAAAAAGAATATTTGTAACAAAGAATACTTGTTTAGTTATATATCAAAACAAGATATACAAATTTTCAATAAACCAATAGATTGGATGAAATCTCAAAAAGTCCCACCACGATTCGATATATTATTCATGAAATCCATGTATATTTATATTCTATTTTAATCGTTTCATTCGCGAGGAGCCGTATGAGGTGAAAATCTCATGTACGGTTCTGTAGTAGAGATGGAATTGAGAAAAAACCATCAACTATAACCCCCAAAAAACCAGATTCCGTAAACAACATAGAGGAAGAATGAAAGGAATATCCTCTCGGGGTAATCATATTTGCTTCGGTAGATATGCTCTTCAAGCACTTGAACCCGCTTGGATCACATCTAGACAAATAGAAGCAGGGCGGCGAGCAATGTCACGAAATGCCCGCCGCGGTGGAAAAATCTGGGTACGTATATTTCCAGACAAGCCGGTTACAGTAAGACCTACAGAAACACGTATGGGGTCAGGAAAAGGATCTCCCCAATATTGGGTAGCTGTCGTTAAACCGGGTAGAATACTTTATGAAATAGGCGGAGTCACAGAAAATATAGCCAGAAAAGCTATTGCAATAGCAGCATCCAAAATGCCTATACGAACTCGATTCAGTATTTCGGCATAATAAATAATTAAAACCAAAGGAAAGAGAAATAATTAAAACCAAAGGAAAGAGGTCTTTGGGATGAAAAAAAAAACAATTTCAATTGTAGGTTTCTTTTTTTTTTTGATACATAATATTTCTTTTTTTTTTTTTTTTGACTTCGCCCTTTGCACTGAAAGAACAGAGAAAAAAAATGATATGATTCAACCTCAAACCCATTTGAATGTAGCCGATAACAGCGGGGCCCGCGAATTGATGTGTATTCGAATCATAGGAACTAGTAATCGACGATATGCCTATATTGGGGACGTTATTGTTGCTGTAATCAAGAAAGCAGTACCAAATACACCGTTAGAAAGATCAGAAGTGATCAGAGCTGTAATTGTACGTACTTGTAAAGAACTCAAACGTAACAACGGTATGATAATACAATATGATGATAATGCTGCAGTTGTCATTGATCAAGAAGGAAATCCAAAAGGAACTCGAATTTTTGGTGCGATCGCTCGAGAATTGAGACAGTTAAATTTCACTAAAATAGTTTCATTAGCACCCGAAGTATTATAAGACGAGACTATGATATATTTATAGTATTTGATATAGTATTTGAATGAAATAGATTAATTAATAGATTGATTATGTCTCACGCATATACCTTTTTTTTTTTGTAATTATTATAAAAAAAAGATATTTAAAAATTCAAAATAAATAAATATCAAAATCAATATATCAATATAAATATTAAATATCAAAATATAAATAAAAAATAGAATAATTAAAATATATTATATATTAATAAAAATAAAAAGAATAATGAATTTTAATAATTAATAAAAGAGCATGTTAATTATATCAAAAGTCAAGGGCAACAATCATTTTAGTTTATCATGGGTAAGGACACCATTGCTGACATAATAACCTCTATACGAAATGCTGACATGAATAGAAAGGGGACGGTTCGAATACCATCTACTAACATCACCAAAAACATTGTTACAATACTTTTCCGAGAAGGTTTTATTGAAAACGTGAGAAAACATAAGGAAAGCAACAAATATTTTTTGGTTTTAACTCTACGGCATAGAAGAAATAGGAAAGGGTCATATAAAACTATTTTGAATTTAAAACGAATCAGTAGACCCGGTCTACGAATCTATTCTAATTATCAACGCATTCCTAGAATTTTAGGAGGGATGGGGATTGTAATTCTTTCTACTTCTCGAGGTATAATGACAGATCGAGAGGCTCGATTAGAAAGAATCGGCGGAGAAATTTTATGTTATATATGGTAATCTTTCTGATATCCGAATTCTATGAGAAACTTACATACATTTTTGTGAAAAAGAAAAAAGAGAGAGAAAAAGCGGGTTTCTAATATCACTCCACATACATTAGTTAATACGGGAAAGGTTTTTTTTTACCGAAATAAAATCATGAGTGTTTAATTACTGAATCACTTGCCAACGATATGTTCCAGGTTCGTTTCTATAATGAAAATCAGATTCTAGATGGTCGTGTTTACGGAAAGATTCGACATAGTTTTATACGTATACTACCGGGAGATAAAGTAAAAAAAGAAGTAAATAATTTGGATTCAAGCAGAGGGTTATAGACTCCCGAACAAAAATTCGAATGATTATACTGTTTTTCAACTTCAACATTTTTTTTATGGGGATACATTTCGAAGTTAAAAATCTCAGGAAACCCTATTCTCTTCCAATAAAAAAATTAGGAATTCAGTTAAGAGTTAAGGAATAACAAATATGAAAATAAGGGCCTCCGTTCGTAAAATTTGTGAAAAATGTCGACTGATTCGTAGACGCGGACGAATTATAGTAATTTGTTCCAATCCAAGACATAAACAAAGACAAGGATAATCTTTCCAAAAAACAAATAAAAAAAAAATGAAAAAATAGAAAAATAGAAAGGATCCGCTTTTGACATGAAATGGATATATCCATATATCTCTGACTTCTATTTATGAGATAATAAAATATGGGAAAACCTATACCAAAAATTGGTTCACGTAGAAATGGACGTATTGGTTCACGTAAGAATGCGCGTAAAATACCAAAGGGAGTTATTCACGTTCAAGCTAGTTTTAACAATACCATTGTGACTATTACAGATGTACGGGGTCAGGTGATTTCTTGGTCCTCCGCCGGTACTTGTGGATTCAAGGGTACAAGAAGGGGGACACCTTTTGCCGCTCAAACCGCAGCAGTAAATGCTATTCGGACAGTAGCGGATCAAGGTATGCAACGAGCAGAAGTCAGGATAAAAGGTGCCGGTCTCGGAAGAGATGCGGCATTAAGAGCTATTCGTAGAAGTGGTATACTATTAAGTTTCATACGGGATGTAACTCCTATGCCACATAATGGATGTAGGCCCCCTAAAAAAAGACGTATGTAAAAGAAAAAATAAACATTGAAGAGATTTCAAGAGAAATAAATAATTCAAATTCAAGGATTTGATCAAAATAGATTATTATGGTTCGAGAGAAAGTAAAAGCATCCACTCGGACACTGCAGTGGAAGTGTGTTGAATCAAGA